TCCAGTTCCTATAGAACCTATCACTAAAATACCCCTAGAGGGGGATAGGGCTAATCGGAGCGAAAAGGGTTTTCCATGAGATGGGAAATTAAAACTATTAGCCCCACACGAGGTTTGTGAATGTGAATAAGTGATTGTCTGATAATGAGCAAGGAATATCCGCCTTTCTGCTAAACAGGATCTATTGAACTCATAATTCATTAGACGCTTTTTATGAATGTCAACTAAGTATCGTAAGTAAACGGATCCCGGTTGTTCAATCATTTGATAACCAGAGTCATTCTTTGAGAAATGATCACTATGAGTCAGACTCAATAGAATTTTATCAATCCTTTCTTCCTTCGTTAAGGTGGAGAACTGAACCAAGAATTCTCTTTCTTCATCATCAATCGAATCACTGTTCGCGAACCAGGATTCGATTTTATCATCAATCCAAGCACCGTTCACGTTTTTTCTTTTTCTTATCAATGAATAGATCTCTTTACTTGTACGACTTAGATGTCTCGTATTTCTCGAAAAAGTTATTCGATTGATGGGATTTGGTATAAGACTTAGGAAATCGATGATATCGATGAGATTGATATTCAAATATTTCTTCTTAGAACGTATTGATTTGACCCCATAAGCGGGACCACCACCCAATAGCATGTTGCTGCCAAAAGCAGAACCCCGTATTTCTTCTAGAAAATATCCTAATTGTTTCAGAGCAACTAGAAAGAGATTCTTTAACCAGAAAGAATTCAGTTCAGATGGAGGATACCCATCCAGAAGTTTTCGTAACTCAATCATGTATGATGGAATCATCAAAGATTTGATCTTTTCGAACTCTGTCTGTAACTCACTAGAGGCTCGGGAAACAAAGAGAAGATGTGTACGAACGAGATATCCAGCAACAAGAAGAAGGAAAAGGATTGAATAGAAGAACTCCCGAGCATTTGGTGATCCCAGATGTACCCAGAATGAAAGGGGTGACTCATTATTTCGATGAATCATTTCTTCGGACAGAAGAAGACTATGTAAACACTTCCTCGAAATCTGACTTATCCGATTCCGTTGTGGAAGAATCGCCCACCATATTTTCCGAGGAATTCGCCGTGATATATCCATAATATCGTGAAAAATGGATACAACTTTTTGACTGCTACTTCGTATCGGTATCGGCAATAGGTCTAAAAAAGTATCTAAAAGGATGAAATTTAGATGTAGATATTGGTACCCTATCGAAGTTAGATATTTGTACCCTGTCGAAGTAAAGAACCATGGCAGATATGTTTGGAACAGCTTCCATTTTTTTGAGAGATTTGCTCGTAGAAAGATTCTATCCATCTGCCGTTTCTCAACGCATTTCTTTAGACAAAGACTCTGTTTTTTCCTCTTTTTGGCTCGTAAATATTTATCAGAACATGGAATGTGAATCAAACCCATGTTTGAATTGAAATTGAGATTGAGATACTGATGCAAGTTCTTCCCTTCTGAATCAGACGGATTCATATCTGAAAGAGGTTGACAATAAGTTCTTTCTAAATTGACTATTTGTCCCTCTGTTAGAGGTGTTCCAGAAATGTCTGCGATTGCGTAAAGAGCTCTACGAACGAATCGAGCGGATAGAATTGGAAAATCGTTAGGTATGAATATGTTAGATACCCGTGACTCGATCGTTGAAATAGCATCTCTCTCCGAAAAAACATGTTTTTTTTTACCGACGCACAAAGAAAATTTTTTGTTGCCAGTGAACAAGATATTAAGGAATTGTCCATACGTAAGATCATAATTATTGATACGGGCCTTTTCTACATAAAAAGGGAATCTTTTGTTACAATAGAACCAGAAGTGATGTGGATTATTCAAGAATCGAAGTCGATTTGCTTTTAAAAAAGAAGATATCAATGAACTTCTATGAAATGGTTTCACGGGATTCATCCAATTGTCTCGATCGTGGGATAGCATTGAGAAATAGGAATCAGTGTTATCAAAGGATTTCCTGCGATTTTTTCTAGTAGGAGTATGGAATGAGTCAATCGTCCACTTTGGTATCTTATTGAACAAAAATGGTGATATTGTTCCTCCATCGATCAACAATTTCGATTTTTGGGAAGTATTATGATCATCCAATAAGAAGGGTTTCAATTTATTCAAATGAACGATTTGAACACCTATTGATTCTAACAACTGATCGCAGAGTTGATCATTCGGACCTTTGAATTGAGAGATGTGGATCTCGGACCCACGAATGGGGGTATTCCCGAAACTCACAAAGAAAAAAGAAAGTGACTTAGACAAAAAGAGAAGGAACTTGGGCAAAAAGAGACGGAACTTGGGCAAAAAGAGACGCAAAAAGGTGGACCAAAATAAACGAAGTGGCTTAGAAGGATCTTGTTTGTCGAAAACCCTGGACCAATCAATCGAATATTGATTAATATTAATATTATTAATATATTGATTAATATTAATTAATATATTAATAATATTAATACGTAATCGATCGAACACTACTTGAAAAACTTGAAAACGGCTCTTCTGCTCAGAAACGAAATGTTCCAAATGTTTCTGGAAATTCTTGCTCCCATTGGACCATTTGTATCTATATGCATCAGGATCCCGATTCATGGATCTCTCGGTTCGAGAAAGAAGAGGATCGAACCATTTCTTCTCACTCTTTTTCAAATTTGATAAATGTTGGTTGATCGTATATTTCATTATAGTTCTATGATTCAGAGTATCATTTCCTATTTGATCCCTTTGAATTCCATATTCGAAGTTGCGATCGGATCTATTCATAAAAAAAAATCGATTCGAACCATTTCTTATGTACCCATGGATGCTATATTGGATTTGAATCAGATTTTGGATCAATCTATATTGATTGACTGCCTTCATTATGTTGTTGATAGCAAATACCACTCTTTTTGGTTTTGGATCTTCCAAAGCATTCCCGCACCGGACCCAATTTTTTCTTATCTGTCGATAAAAAGATTCATTCTCTTCAAAAAAAATAGGAGGTAGAACCAATAAAGATTTCTTTTTCGATTCATCCCTGGAGTTGAATACCTCATTCAAGAATTTTTTTTGATCCAATCCGCAGGAATCAATAGAAAAGGCAAATCCCTTATGATACACCAGATCCGGCTCGGTTATTGATAGAGTTAATAGATCCGCCATTTCTTGAAATCTCTCTTCTGCGTGGTGAAACGTGTATCCTCCCCTGTTCCGGTCATGGAATAGATGAAATAAATCAAAAAATGGATTTTGGTTCAAGAATGAAATCTTCTTGGAACTGTCCATATCCGGTTCATCCTTCGGAACCATATCGCATCCCTGATCTGATGAAATAGGATGAATTGAGACGGTTTTTTGTAAATACGTAATTATCTTGAATATATCAACCATTTCTTTATTTTCCGATCGCCTGAAACGGACAAAAGAAACATCTTGTTGTTTCTTCAACAATTTCTGATCTCTAGTGGACCTCTCAGTAGGAGTCGAACCCAGATAAAGTTCTGACCATCTGTCAGAGAAAAAAGAACGAGAGGATCTTGTAGGATTCCCAAGAAATTCTTCGATTTCTTTGGGAAGTTGTTGAACCTTTCTTTGATTGATCCAAGTACTCTCTTTCGGATCCATGAAAGAACTCTCAGGGATCTCTTTCCCTTTTGGAAGATACAGGAGCGAAACAATCAACCTATGGATATTGGAAGACTCAAAAGAGTCTTCCAATGAATCATTTCTGGGTCCAATGGAGTTTACGGGTATAGGAAGAAGCCCCCTCAAATAGATATTTTTTCTTTCGACCAGATTTCGATTGTTAAGACGATGTAGAAGGACCACTACTACAAGCAGTACTACACCTTTGATCGTGAAAGATCGATTGCTTGTTGAACCCTGCGAATCGCGTGAAAAGAGGATACTTACTATTCGTGGGTCAAAGAGTTTCATAAAACGTTCTTGGTCGAAAAAAACGTGAATGAAAGATCCCACTGAATCCAATTTGGTCCACGAATCTAAGAAATAGTGAGAATTCTTGATCTCTCTCAATACCTCCCTAAACTCAAAAATCCAGGATTTATATAGACGTCGTTTTGCCCTGTCTTGCCTCATATTGATATTGATTCCTCCTTAGGATTTCTTTAAAATTTGACTTTATATTTATATATGTATTTAATTAATATTGGAAATTTTTATTATTATCATGTAGAATTGACTTGGAAATTTTTATTATTAATTATCATGTAGAATTGACTTGGAAATTTTTATTATTAATTATCATGTAGAATTGACTTGGAAATTTTTATTATATTTATTATTATTATATTTATTATTATATAGAATATATAACGATTTTTCTATAGAGTTAGGCTAGATACTTGAAATATATGCTAATCCCCATTACGCATCCATGGCTGAATGGTTAAAGCGCCCAACTCATAATTGGCAAATTCGTAGGTTCAATTCCTGCTGGATGCAGTACAACGCGAACGTTCAATACGTCTATTGGAATTGGCTCCGTATCAATGGAATCTCATCATCCATACATAACGAATTAATATAATTACTATGGTATATTCATATCATAACATATGAACAGTAAGAAGTAGAATTCTTATCGATACCGGAACTCATAGGGAAGAAAATAGATTTATGGATGGAATCAAATATGCAGTATTTACAGACAAAAGTATTCGGTTATTGGGGAACAATCAATATACTTCTAATGTCGAATCAGGATCAACTAGGACAGAAATAAAGCATTGGGTCGAACTCTTTTTTGGTGTCAAGGTAATAGCTATGAATAGTCATCGACTCCCGGGAAAGGGTAGAAGAAAGGGACCCATTATGGGACATACAATGCATTATAGACGCATGATTATTACGCTTCAACCGGGTTATTCTATTCCACCTCTTAGAAAGAAAAGAACTTAAATTTAGAAAGAAAAGAACTTAAATCAAAATACTTAATAACACGGCGATACCTTTATACAAAACTTCTACCTCGAGCAGAACCGTCGGCAGTCAAGTGAAATCCAATCCACGAAATAATTTGATCTATGGACAGCGTCGTTGTGGTAAAGGTCGTAATGCCAGAGGAATCATTACCGCAAGGCATAGAGGGGGAGGTCATAAGCGTCTATACCGTAAAATTGATTTTCGACGGAATGAAAAAGACATATCTGGTAGAATCGTAACCATAGAATACGACCCTAATCGAAATGCAAACATTTGTCTCATACACTATAGGGATGGTGAGAAGAGATATATTTTACATCCCAGAGGGGCTATAATTGGAGATACCATTGTTTCTGGTACAGAAGTTCCTATCTCAATGGGAAATGCCCTACCTTTGAGTGCGGTTTGAACTATTGATTTACGTAATTGGAAGTAACCAATTAGGTTTACGACGAAACCTAGAAATCGATCACTGATCCAATTTGAGTACCTCTACGGGATAGACCTCAACAGAAAACTGAAGAGTATCGGCAGCAAGTGATTGAGTTCAGTAGTTCCTCATAGAAAATTATTGACTCTAGAGATATGGTAATATGGAGAAGACAAAATTGTTTGAAGCACCGACAGAACCGGAAGCGCCCCTTGTTTCAAAGAGAGGAGGACGAGTTATTCACATTTCATTTGATGGTCAGAGGCGAATTGAAAGCTAAGCAGTGGTAATTCTACCCCGGGGGAAAAATAGAGATGTCTCCTACGTTACCCGTAATATGTGGAAGTATCGACGTAATTTCATAGAGTCATTCGGTCTGAATGCTACATGAAGAACATAAGCCAGATGAAGGAACGGGGAGACCTAGGATGTAGAAGATCATAACATGAGTGATTCGGCAGATTTGGATTCCAATATATCAACTCATGTGGTACTTCATCATACGATTCATATAAGATCCATCTGTCTAGATATCATCATATACATCCGGAAAGCCGTATGCTTTGGAAGAAGCTTGTACAGTTTGGGAAGGGGTTTTGATTGATCAAAAAGAAGAATCTACTTCAACCGATATGCCCTTAGGCACGGCCATACATAACATAGAAATCACACTTGGAAAGGGCGGACAATTAGCGAGAGCTGCGGGTGCTGTAGCGAAACTGATTGCAAAAGAGGGTAAATCGGCCACATTAAAATTACCATCTGGGGAGGTCCGTTTGATATCCAAAAACTGCTCAGCAACAGTCGGGCAAGTGGGTAATCTTGGGGTGAACCAGAAAAGTTTGGGTAGAGCCGGATCTAAGTGTTGGCTAGGTAAGCGTCCTGTAGTAAGAGGGGTAGTTATGAATCCTGTAGACCATCCCCATGGGGGTGGTGAAGGGAGGGCCCCAATTGGTAGAAAAAAACCCACAACCCCTTGGGGTTATCCTGCGCTTGGAAGAAGAAATAGAAAAAAGAAAAAATATAGTGATAGTTTGATTCTCCGTCGCCGTAGTAAATAGGAGAGTATTGAAAATCAAATATGTTTCTTCGTCTTTACAAAAAAAAATAAAAAAGATAGGAGGAATTTGCTGTGACACGTTCACTAAAAACACTAAAAAAAAAACCCTTTGTAGCTAATCATTTATTGGAAAAAATTGAGAAGCTCAACCGAAGGACAGAAAAAGAAATAATAGTAACTTGGTCCCGGGCATCTACCATTATACCCAAAATGATCGGCCATACAATTGCTATTCATAATGGGAAAGAGCATTTACCTATTTATATAACAGATAGTATGGTAGGTCACAAATTGGGAGAATTTGCACCTACTCGGAATTTCCGGGAGCATACGAGAAACGATAAAAAATCTCGTCGTTAATGTTAATAAAGTTAATATGGGTGCTCGTCGTTTATTGGTGGGAGGTGAACCTTATGATAGAGAGGGTACCTGAGGTAGAAGTATATGCTTTAGGTCAACATATATGTATGTCTGCTCACAAAGCGCGAAGAGTAATTGATCAGATTCGTGGGCGTCCCTATGATGAAATACTTATGAAACTAGAACTCATGCCTTATCGAGCATGTTATCCCATTTTTAAATTAGTTTATTCTGCAGCAGCAAATGCTACTAACAATATGGATTTCGACAAAACGGCTTTAATTATTAGTCAAGCCGAAGTTAACGAGGGTACTATCGTGAAAAAGTTAAAACCTCGAGCTAGAGGACGTAGTTATCCGATAAAAAGACCCACCTGTCACATAACTATTGTATTGCAAGATATCTCTAAAGATAAAAACTTTTATCTATGGTTAAAAAAAAGAGGATGGATATATAAAGAGAAGTATATAGATATTCAAGATAAGTATGAATGTTTTCTATACGAGGCTCTATTTGGGGGCAGAATGCTATGGGCCAATGATGGGTGCGAGGTTTTATGGGACAAAAAATAAATCCACTTGGTTTCAGACTTGGTACAACCCAAAGCCATCATTCCCTTTGGTTTGAACAACCAAAAAATTATCCTGAGGGTCTTCAGGAAGATCAAAAAATACAGGATTGTATCAAGAATTATGTAGAAAAAAATATA